GCGAGGTATAATCAAAGGCTCTATGCGGGCTCAAAGGCGTAAAACAGTTATTTGGAAACTATTTCAAGCAAATGCGCATTCCCCTCTTTTTCTCGACAGAATAACGCCTCCCCTTCTTTTTTCTTTTGATATCTCTGGACTGATTAAACCAATTTTTCGAAATTGGGCAGGTAAAGGCGTAGAATTCAACATTCTAGAGTCTAGAGAAGAACAAACAAAAAGAGAAGAGAAAAACGAAAAGTACAAAAAAGAGGAGAACAACAAAAGAAAGGAAAAAGCACGGATAGAGATGGCAGAAGCCTGGGATAGCATTCCTTTAGCGCAAATAATTAGAGGTTCCATGTTAATAACTCAATCAATTCTTCGAAAATATATTATATTACCTTCATTGATAATAGCGAAAAATCTCGGGCGTATGTTATTATTGCAACTTCCTGAATGGTCTGAAGATTTCCAAGAATGGAATAGAGAAATGCATATCAAATGTACTTATAATGGTGTTCAATTATCAGAAACAGAATTTCCAAAAAATTGGTTGAAAGATGGAATTCAGATCAAAATTTTATTTCCTTTTTGTCTGAAACCTTGGCATAGATCTAAACTGTACCTCTCTCGTGGAGAGCTACTGAAAGAGAAAAAACAAAAAGATGATTTTTGTTTTTTAACAGTTTGGGGAATGGAAGCCGAACTTCCCTTTGGTTCTCCCCGAAAACGCCCTTCCTTTTTTGAGCCCGTTTTTGAGGAACTCGAAAAAAAAATTGGAAAATTAAAAAATAAATATTTTAGAACTCTAAAAGTTTTAAAAGGAAAGACTAAATTATTTCGAAGAGTTTCAAAAGAAACCAAAAAGTGGCTTATCAAAAATATTCTATTTCTAAAAAAAATAATAAAAGAACTTTCAAAAATAAATCCAATTGTATTATTTAGATTCAACGAAATAGATGAATCGAATGAAACGAAACAAGAAAAAGATTCTCTAAATTCTCTAATTAGTAATGAGATAATTAACGAATCGTTTAGTCAAATTGAATCTGTAAATTGGCCAAATTCTTTACTGATAGAAAGCAAAATGAAGGATTTGACTGATAGAGCAAGTACAATCAAAAATCAAATAGAAAGAATTACAAAAGAGAAAAAGAAAGTAACTCCAGAAATCGATATTAGTCCTAATAAAACAAATAATATTAAAAAATTCGAATCGTCAAAAAATATTTTACAAATATTAAAAAGAAGAAATACTCGATTAATATGGAAATTCCATTATTTTATAAAATTATTCATTCAAAGATTATACATCGATCTATTTTTATCTATCATTAATATTCCCAGAATTAATACACAACTCTTTCTTGAATCAACAAACAAATTGATTGATAAATACATTTCCAATAATGAAATAAATCAAGAAAAAATTAATAATAATAATCAAATTCACTTTATTTCGACTATAAAAAAGGCACTTTATAATATTAGTAAGAAAAATTCACATATTTTTTTTGATTTATCCTACTTGTCACAAGCATATGTATTTTACAAATTATCACAAACCCAAGTTATTAATTTGTCTAAATTAAGATCTGTTCTTCAATATAACAGAACGTCTTTTTTCCTTAAGACTAAAATAAAGGACTATTTTAGAACACTAGGAATATTTCATTCTGAATTAAGACATAAGAAACTCCAGAGTTCTAGAATCAATCAATGGAAAAACTGGTTAAGAAGGCATTATCAATACAATTTATCTCAGATTAGATGGTCTAGATTAATGCCACAAAAATGGAGAAATAGGGTTAATCAAAGTTGTATGGCTCAAACTCGAAATTTAAACAAATGTAATTCATATGAAAAAGACCAATTTCATTACAAAAAAGAAAATCATTCTGAACTCTATTCATTATCAAATCAAAAAGAAAATTTTAAAAAATGTTATAGATATGATCTTTTATCATATAAATCGATTAATTATGAAAATAAAAGTGACCCATTTATTTCTAGATTACCCTTTCAAGTAAATAAGAACCCCGAAATTTCTTATAATTCCAACACGTCCAAACACAACTTTTTTGATATGCCCGGCAATATTCTATATATAGATATAGAAAGAAATCCCGATAGAAAATATTTTGATTGGAAAATTATCCATTTTTCTCTTAGACAAAAAGGGGATATTGAGGCCTGGGTTAAGATCGATACCAACAGTAATCCAAATACTAAAATTGGCATTAATAATTATCAAATAATTGATAAAATTGAGAAAAAAGGCCTTTTTTATCTTACGATTCATAAAAATACAGAAAACAATCAAAAAAATTCGAAAAAAGTCTTTTTTGATTGGATGGGAATGAATGAAAAAATATTTAATCGTCCCATATTTAATCTGGAATTTTGGTTCTTCCCAGAATTTGTACTACTTTATAATGTATATAAAACAAAACCGTGGATTATACCAAGCAAATTACTTCTTTTAAATTTGAATACAAATGAAAATGTTAGTCAAAATAAAAACATCAATAAAAACCAAAAACAAAACTTTTTTCTACCATCAAATAAAAAACTAAAGAATCTAATTCAAGAAGCAAAAGAACCTGTAAGTAAAGAACCCGTAAGTCAAGGAGAAAGAGAGCGTGGATCAGATATAGAAAACAAAGCAAATCTGGGCCCTGTTCTCTCAAAACAACACAAGGATCTTGAAGAAGATTACGCGGAATCAGACACAAAGAAGGTTAAAAAGAAAAAACAATACAAAAGCAACACGGAAGCAGAACTGGATTTGTTCTTGAAACGTTATTTGCTTTTTCAATTGAGATGGAACGATGCTTTGAATCAAAGAATGATCGAGAATATCAAGGTATATTGTCTCCTGCTTCGACTGATAAATCCAACCAAAATTACTATATCGTCAATTCAAAGGAGAGAAATGAGTTTGGATATAATGCTGATTCAGAAGAATTTAACTCTTACAGAATTGATGAAGAAGGGAGTATTTATTATCGAACCTATTCGGTTGTCTGTAAAAAACAATGGACAATTTATTATGTATCAAACCATAGGTATTTCATTGGTTCATAAAAGTAAACACCAAACTAATAAAAGATACCGAGAACAAAGATATGTTGATAAAAAGAATTTTGATGAATCCATTCTGCAACCTCAAACTCAAAGAATAAATACAGACAAAAATCATTTTGATTTGCTTGTTCCTGAAAATATTTTATGGTCTAGGCGTCGTAGAGAATTGAGAATTCGAAGTTTTTTTAATTCTTTGAATTGGAATGGCGTCGATAGAAATTCAGTATTTTGCAACGAAAACAATGTAAAAAACTGGAGTCAATTTTTGGATGAAAGGAAGCCTCTTTATAAAGAGAAAAATGAATTAATTAAATTTAAGTTCTTTCTTTGGCCTAATTATCGATTAGAAGATTTAGCTTGTATGAATCGTTATTGGTTTGATACCAATAATGGTAGTCGTTTCAGTATCTTAAGGATACATATGTATCCACGATTGAAAATTAATTGATAGTACTATATACCCTGTCTCGTATAGAGTATCTGAAAGCAAACAAATGCACACATGCCTTAGCTTACATCTCATTCGAATCTAATTCGAATAGACGATACTAAATCAATTAAGGTATCGATTAGATCTAGAAATGAATCAACAGAATCTTCTTCATTTTAGGATTTTAGGTTTAAATTATTTACTTTTGTGAATGAAAAAAATGTACCGACCATCTTTTTGGATTCCTATCTGAATCAAATTTTGAATTTGATTAATTTATTGGAATTGATAAAATTAGGAGTTCATAAAGAAATTCAGTCTATATACCACGTTCAAATTACTGGCATTATATTATTATTACTGATCGATAAAATTCGATAAAATCCATATCTGTAAAATAAAGAAAGGGGAAATTCTTTTATGGTAAAAAATTCTGTGATTTCAGTTATTTCTCAAGAAGAAAAGAGAGGGTCTGTTGAATTTCAAGTATTCAATTTCACCAATAAGATACGTAGACTTACTTCACATTTAGAATTGCACAAAAAAGACTATTTATCTCAGAGAGGTTTAAAGAAAATTTTGGGAAAACGTCAACGACTGCTAGCTTATTTGTCAAAAAAAAATAGAGTACGTTATAAAGAATTAATTAATCAGTTGGACATTCGAGAGACAAAAACTCGTTAATTTGATTAGTTTGAAGAGTCATTTCATTTTCACTTATACGTTTCGATTAAATTTTGATGAACTTCTTTTCACTTTCAGCAATTCATGGAAGAATGAATCGGTAAAAAACTTATGACTGCACCAACTACAAGAAAAGACCTCATGATAGTCAATATGGGGCCTCAGCACCCATCAATGCACGGTGTTCTTCGACTCATCGTTACTCTAGATGGTGAAGATGTTGTCGACTGCGAACCAATATTGGGTTATTTACATAGAGGGATGGAGAAAATTGCGGAAAACCGAACAATTATACAATATTTGCCTTATGTAACACGTTGGGATTATTTAGCTACTATGTTCACAGAAGCAATAACTATAAATGGGCCCGAACAATTAGGCAATATTCAAGTACCTAAAAGGGCTAGCTATATCAGAGTCATTATGTTGGAGTTGAGTCGGATAGCTTCTCATTTGTTATGGCTCGGTCCTTTTATGGCGGATATTGGTGCGCAGACGCCCTTCTTCTATATTTTTAGAGAAAGAGAATTGATATATGACCTCTTCGAAGCTGCCACCGGTATGCGAATGATGCATAATTATTTTCGTATCGGAGGAGTGGCTGCCGATCTACCCTATGGCTGGATAGATAAATGTTTGGATTTTTGCGATTATTTTTTAACAGGGGTTGCTGAGTATCAAAAACTTATTACCCGGAATCCTATTTTTTTAGAACGAGTGGAAGGCGTAGGCATTATTGGGGGAGACGAAGCATTAAATTGGGGTTTATCGGGACCAATGCTACGAGCTTCCGGAATAGAATGGGATCTTCGTAAAG